GAGATTCAATCCAAATCACGATGGTATTTTCTTGTTCCTGAATGGGTCTCTTTCATCTTTTTAGGTTTATGCTCTACTCCGGGTAAAGATTCACCCCGTTTTTATTTGCACATATAGGACAAATCTTCTCACCACCATTTCTTTTTGGTCTGACTTTCCAAATAACAAACAGGAATCATTTAGGATACACATAGTAATCCTAGATATATTACCAATTGGGTTTTTTTTCTAAACGGAGCCTGGATACTTCATTTTTTTAGTCCAATCAAAGTCAACCATAAATTATTCGAATTGATAATAGTACTATGAATTCCTCCAAACAATGCATCTAATTGCACTTCACGCTCCAATTTATGGATGATTCCATTTCTACTTCTTGGGCGAAACAGAGGATATCTCGATCGGGAGAGAGAACGGGGCAATCCCATATGACCCAATATATCTGACAAGTCGCACTATACGTCAACCCAAGATGCATCTTCCTCTCCAGGACTTCGGAAAGGTACTTTTGGAACACCAATAGGCATAAATTGAAAGAAAAAAGAACTAAATCCTATATTTCACTTTGATGTGGAAACGTAATAATGTGGTTTTATTGTCTTTATAATATTGTCTTTATCATATTTAGTTTATCCATAGATTAGAAAAATTCAGAAAGAAAGACAAAAAAATAAAGGAAATTTTTTACGAGTAGGCCTTTCGAATGATAAACGCATTTACTCATAGAAAGTGGTATCAATCCACCATTGCGTATTGGTACTTATCGAGTATAGAATAAATCTGCTTCCCTTTGTTCTTACGAACAGAATTATTCCATTATTTGGAACACAATAGAATATAGAATAAATAACCCTTTTTAGGAAATAATCCACTGAACAGGGGAAGTCCGCAGCATAGTCATAGTATATTCCAATGCAATAAAGTTACGTAGTGTTTATTTTTCTTTGATAAAGGGGTATTTTCCATGGGTTTGCCTTGGTATCGTGTTCATACCGTTGTATTGAATGATCCCGGCCGATTGCTTTCCGTTCATATAATGCATACAGCTCTGGTTGCTGGTTGGGCGGGTTCGATGGCTCTCTATGAATTAGCAGTTTTTGATCCTTCTGACCCCGTTCTTGATCCAATGTGGAGACAAGGTATGTTCGTTATACCCTTCATGACTCGTTTAGGAATAACTAATTCGTGGGGGGGTTGGAGTATCACAGGAGGGACTGTAACGAATACGGGGGTTTGGAGTTACGAAGGTGTAGCCGGGGCACATATTTTATTTTCTGGCTTATGCTTTTTGGCAGCTATCTGGCATTGGGTCTATTGGGATCTAGAAATATTTTCTGATGAACGTACAGGAAAACCTTCTTTGGATTTGCCCAAGATCTTTGGAATTCATTTATTTCTCTCCGGGGTGGCTTGCTTTGGTTTTGGTGCATTTCATGTAACAGGCCTGTATGGTCCTGGCATATGGGTGTCTGATCCTTATGGACTAACGGGAAAAGTACAACCTGTAAATCCGTCGTGGGGCGTGGAAGGTTTTGATCCTTTTGTTCCGGGAGGAATAGCTTCTCATCATATTGCAGCAGGTACATTGGGCATATTGGCGGGTCTATTCCATCTTAGCGTTCGACCGCCACAACGTCTATACAAAGGATTACGTATGGGAAATATTGAAACCGTACTCTCCAGTAGTATCGCGGCTGTCTTTTTTGCAGCTTTTGTAGTTGCTGGAACTATGTGGTATGGTTCAGCAACTACCCCCATCGAATTATTTGGTCCCACTCGTTATCAATGGGATCAGGGTTACTTTCAGCAAGAGATATATCGAAGAGTTAGCACCGGGCTAGCAGAAAATCAAAGTTTATCACAAGTCTGGTCTAAAATTCCTGAAAAATTGGCTTTTTATGATTATATCGGCAATAATCCGGCAAAAGGAGGATTATTCAGGGCAGGCTCAATGGATAGCGGAGATGGAATAGCGGTTGGGTGGTTAGGACACCCTATCTTTAGAGATAAAGAAGGACGTGAGCTTTTTGTACGGCGTATGCCCACTTTTTTTGAAACATTTCCGGTCGTTTTAGTAGACGGCGACGGAATTGTTAGAGCGGATGTTCCTTTTAGAAGGGCAGAATCTAAGTATAGTGTTGAACAAGTAGGTGTAACCGTTGAGTTCTATGGCGGCGAACTCAATGGAGTCAGTTACAGTGATCCTGCTACTGTGAAAAAATATGCTAGACGCGCCCAACTGGGTGAAATTTTTGAATTAGATCGTGCGACTTTGAAATCCGATGGTGTTTTTCGTAGTAGTCCAAGGGGTTGGTTTACTTTTGGGCATGCTTCGTTTGCTTTACTCTTCTTTTTCGGACACATTTGGCATGGTGCTAGAACCCTGTTCAGAGATGTTTTTGCTGGTATTGACCCAGATTTGGATGCTCAAGTAGAGTTTGGAGCATTCCAAAAACTTGGGGATCCAACTACACGAAGACAGGCAGTCTGATCCAGGACC